ACTCCTTAATTTTAATTTTGAATCTACTCCTTCGAAGAAAAGAAAATAAGTCTCTTGAAATTTTTAACCTCCGATTGTATCCGAACGAGAGGAATGTTGAAAAGTCACTACGAACCCGAAACATACCATTGGAAAGTGATTCAGTAATTAAACCTTCATGAATCCATTTTTGTTCTTTCATTCCAGGTAACCCCTTTAATTATCAACTCATGGAGTAGGAGTGATATTAGACAACCCTTCCTCTTAAAAAAAAAAAAAAAATAGTAAGTTTTCCTACGGATGCAATTCGTAGATCATAAAGATCACCATATATATAACAAAATTTCTCCCCCGATTCCTTCTAGTCGAGCCTCTCGGTCTGTCATTATACCTCGAGAAGTCGAAAGAATTACAATACCCATTCCTCCTAAAATCCTAGGAATTCGTTGATGGTTGGAATAGATTCGTAGGCCGGGTCGGCTGATACGTTTTAAAACAGTTCTATATGGCCCTTTTCTATTCCTTCTATGTCGCAGAGTTGAAACCAAGAAATATTTATTGCTTACTCGATGTTTTCTCACATTTTCGATAAAGCCTTCGCGTAGAAGTATTTTAACAATGTTTTCAGTGATATTTGTAGATGCTATTCGAACCGTTCCTTTTTTATCCATGTCAGCATTTCGTATAGAAGTTATTATTTCGGCAATAGTGTCCCTACCCATGATGAACTATAATTATTGGTGCCTCCGGGTTTTTATATAATCAGCATGCTCTACTCTTTTTTTTTCATGAATTATTAAAGGTATATGCGTGAGAAACAATCTACTAATACATTCTACTAATTAATGGAATCTAATTCAGTTCAGATATCTTACTATGAACCTCCCTTTTTTTATGTTTTATTATGTTTTCATCTATTAGTATTTATTTAGAATCGATTTATAATACCTCAGGAGCTAATGAGACTATTTTAGTAAAATTCAACTGTCTCAATTCCCGAGCGATCGCACCAAAAACTCGAGTTCCTTTGGGATTTCCTTCTTGATCAATGACAACTGCTGCATTGTCATCATATTGTATTATCATACCATTGTCACGTTTGAGTTCTTTACATGTACGTACAATTACAGCTCTGATTACTTCTGATCTTTGTAGAGGCATATTGGGAACTGCTTCTTTGATTACAGCAACAATAACGTCACCAATATGAGCATATCGGCGATTACTAGCTCCTATGATTCGAATACACATTAATTCTCTAGCCCCGCTGTTGTCCGCTACATTTAAATAGGTCTGAGGTTGAATCATATCATTCTTATTATTTTTCTCTTTTTTCTTTCAATGCTAACTAACTAAAGGGCGAAGAAAAAAAGAAGAAATATTGTTTGTCCAGAAATAAAAAAACTGCGGTTTTTTCATCACAGGGCCCCTTTCCTTTCGTTCCATATCCCTATCCCGCAATAACGAATTGAGTTCGTATAGGCATTTTGGACGCAGCTATAGAAATAGCTTCTCTGGCTACAATTTCTGATACTCCACCCATTTCATAAAGTATTCGACCCGGTTTAACGACGGATACCCAATATTCGGGAGATCCTTTCCCCGAACCCATACGTGTTTCGGTAGGCCTTACTGTAACAGGTTTGTCTGGAAATATACGTACCCATATTTTTCCACCACGACGCGCATATCGTGCCATGGCTCGCCGCCCCGCTTCTATTTGTCTAGATGTGATCCAAGCGGGTTCAAGTGCCTGAAGGGCGTATCCGCCGAAACAAATTCGATTGCCTCGATAAGATATTCCCTTCATTCTTCCTCTATGTTGTTTACGAAATCTGGTTCTTTTGGGGTTATAGTTGATGGTTGTTTCTCAATGCCATCTCTACTGCAGAACTGGACATGAGAGTTTCTTCTCATCCAGCTCCTCGCGAATGAAACGATTAAATAATATTGTATATATTTTGAATTGAATGAATAATGAATCATGGAATTTTTTGAGATATAATCTGTCACGTACACGTAGGAATAAAATGAGAAATAAAATTGGATAATTAATGAATCTTCATTTTTACCTTTATTTTATTTTTATTGAATTGCCAAAAACTTAGCAATCCAGTAAGGCTTTCGCGGGCGAATATTTGCTCTTTCAACATCCCTTTCATTCTTTCATTCGTAGGGGCGTTCCATGACCTATCAGAATAAATGAATTGGTTCTTGGCTCGTTCCGCCATCCCACCCAATGAATCATTAGGATTCGTTTTCAAGGGAATCTTCCTCAGTCACAGGTTCTGTCGTTCCCATCGCTTCTCGATTAATGACTAGGCCCGAACTCTGCAATGGAGCTCCTAATAAAATTTGTTCCTGAATCAATCTTCTCAGTCTTTATTGACTCGGCGCTCTTTATTCTTTTTGATTTTTCGTATAAATTGTATTCATATTCATCGAATCTAATTATTAATTATGGACGAATACATTAATGCTTTATTACATTGCCTTTTATAAGATAGTTCATAGACCATACATATTGGAATCATATATCATTGCTATTCTTTTTCTTTCTTTCTCTCACCCCTCCATTTATCCATATCCCTTTGTTTTTGCTTCACAACCTTATAGATTTATTTTTCTTTTATGTAAAAAAAATGCTTCAGTTGCTACAACAATATGATCAATACATCATATAGCGACTGGTTCCTTGGATCCAGATAATACGAAGCAATGAGCTGGTTATTAGTTATATAGTTATTAGTTCATACTAGGGGATGGCCCTTTGTTTTTTAATCCTAACCTAACTCTAAATAAAAAACCAACGAGTCACACACTAAGCATAGCAATTATATGGAGATGGAGTCAATCGAATTGTTATTCAACCCTATAGAATTAAGAATTCGAAAAAATTCTCATTTTTTGTTTTTGATTGAACGGAAAAAAATGAACGAGTTTGTGATTTTTTATTCAATTGCCGGATGGATGAAACAGAAAGACAACGAAAGGCCCATTATTCCTCGTCTGCAAATATCCAAATTTTGATTCCTAATGCCCCATAGATAGTTCGAACTGTATAGGAACAATAATCAATTTTGGCTCGAATGGTTTGTAGGGGAACCCTACCTTCTCTGATCCACTCGACACGTGCTATTTCCTTTCCGTCGATACGCCCTGCAATTTGTACTTGAATTCCCTTTGTATCTGCTTTTTCAGTTAATTCAATAGCTTTTTTCATTGCCTTTCGAAACGAAACTCTATTCTTTAATTGTTCGGCTATAAATTCTGCAAGAATATTAGGTTGTCCATACGGTTTTTCAACTCTTGTGATAGCAATGTTAAGTTTTTGGTTCACAGAATGAAATTCTTTTTGTGCATTGCTCTGTAATTCTTCAATTCCTCGCGGGCTGCCCTCTATGAACAATTTTGGGAATCCCATATATATTATGACCTGGATCAGATCGATTCTTTTTTGAATCTTTATGCGTGCAATTCCCTCGGCACCCGAGGATATTTTCCTATTTTTTTGTACATAATTCTTGATACAATCCTGTATTTTTTGATCTTCCTGGAGACCCTCGGAATAACTTTTTGGTTGTGCAAACCAAACAGAATGATGACTTTGGGTTGTACCAAGTCGGAAACCTAGTGGATTTATTTTTTGTCCCATAGCACCTCGCTATCTCTATAAGTTTCTCTATTAGCCCACGTCATTCTGTTACGATATAGCATATGATCCATCATATATAGATACCTCTCTCTGACATCTGTATACTTATTTTTATATACCCATCCATATTTTCTTAACCATATGAAATAGTTTTTATCTTTAGATATATCTTGCAATACAATAGTTATATGACAGGTGGGTCTTTTTATCGGATAACTACGTCCTCGGGCTCGGGGTTTTAACTTTTTCATGCTAGTACCTTCATTAACTTCGGCTTGACTAATGATTAAAGCCGTTTCGTTGAATCCCATATTGTGACTAGCATTTGCTGCTGCAGAATAAACTAATTTTAAAATGGGATAACACGCTCGATAAGGCATGAGTTCTAGTATCATAAGTGTTTCCTCGTAGGGACGCCCACGAATCTGATCAATTACTCTTCGCGCTTTATGAGCAGACATACGTATATGTTGACCTAAAGCGTATACTTCTACATCTGGGTCACTCTTTATCATAAGGTTCACCTCCCACCAATAAACGATGAGCACCCATATCCACTTTATTAATTAATATATATATTAACGACGAGATTTATTATCGTTTCTCGCATGCCCCCGGAAATTCAGAGTAGGTGCAAATTCTCCCAATTTGTGACCTACCATACGATCTGTTATATAAATAGGCAAATGTTCCTTTCCATTATGAATAGCAATTGTATGGCCGATCATTGTGGGTATAATGGTAGATGCCCGGGACCAAGTTACGATTGTATCTTTTTCTGCCCTCGTGTTGAGCTTCGCAATTTTTATCAATAAATGATTAGCTACAAAAGGATTTTTTTTTAGTGAACGTGTCACAGCTAATTACTCCTTTTTTTTTGTAAAGATGAGGAAACATATTCTATTTTCAATATTCTCCTATTTACTACGGCGACGAAGAATCAAACTATCACTATATTTATTCCTTTTTCTACTTCTTCTTCCAAGCGCAGGATAACCCCAAGGGGTTGCGGGTTTTTTTCTACCAATTGGGGCCCTCCCTTCGCCACCCCCATGGGGATGGTCTACAGGGTTCATAACTACTCCTCTTACTACAGGACGCTTACCTAGCCAACACTTAGATCCGGCTCTACCCAAACTTTTCTGGTTCACCCCAACATTACCCACTTGTCCGACTGTTGCTGAGCAGTTTTTGGATATCAAACGGACCTCCCCAGATGGTAATTTTAATGTGGCCGATTTACCCTCTTTTGCAATCAGTTTCGCTACAGCACCCGCTGCTCTCGCTAATTGTCCACCCTTTCCAAGTGTGATTTCTATGTTATGTATGGCCGTGCCTAAGGGCATATCGGTTGAAGTAGATTCTTCTTTTTGATCAATCAAAATCCCTTCCCAAACTGTACAAGCTTCTTCCAAAGCATACGGCTTTCTGGATGTATATGATGATATCTAGACAGATGGATCTCATATGAATCAATCGTATGATGAAATACCACACGAGTGAATATATAGGAATCAAAATATGCCGAATCACTCATGTTATGATCTTCTACATCCTAGGTCTCCCCGTTCCTTCATCTGGCTTATGTTCTTCATGTAGCATTCAGACCGAATGACTTTATGAAATTACGTCGATACTTCCACATATTACGGGTAACGTAGGAGACATCTCTATTTTTCCCGGGGGGGGTAGAATTACCACTGCTTAGCTTTCAATTCGCCTCTGACCATCAAATGAAATGTGAATAACCCGTCCTCCTCTCTTTGAAACAAGGGGCGCTTCCGGCTCTCTCGGTGCTTCAAACAATTTTGTCTTCTCCATATTACTATATCTCTAGAGTCAATAATTTTATATGAGGAACTACTGAACTCAATCACTTGCTGCCATTACTCTTCAGTTTTCTGTTGAGGTCTATCCCGTAGAGGTACTCAAATTGGATCAGTGATCGATTTCTAGGTTTCGTTGTAAACCTAATTGGTTACTTCCAATTACGTAAATCAATGGTTCAAACCGCACTCAAAGGTAGGGCATTTCCCATTGAGATAGGAACTTCTGTACCAGAAACAATGGTATCTCCAATGATAGCCCCTCTGGGATGTAAAATATATCTCTTCTCACCATCCCCATAGTGTATGAGACAAATATATGCATTTCGATTAGGGTCGTATTCTATGGTTACGATTCTACCAGATATGTCTTTTTCATTCCGTCGAAAATCAATTTTACGGTATAGACGCTTATGACCTCCCCCTATATGCCTTGCGGTAATGATTCCTCTGGCATTACGACCTTTACCACAACGACGCTGTCCATAGATCAAATTATTTCGTGGATTGGATTTCACTTGACTGCCGACGGCTCCATTGCGTGTGCTCGGGGTAGAAGTTTTGTATAAATGTATCGCCGTGTTATTAAGTATTTTGATTTAAGTTCTTTTCTTTCTAAGAGGTGGAATAGAATAACCCGGTTGAAGCGTAATGATCATACGTCTGTAATGCATTGTATGTCCCATAATGGGTCCCATTCTTCTACCCTTTCCCGGGAGTCGATGACTATTCATAGCTATTACCTTGACACCAAAGAAGAGTTCGACCCAATGCTTTATTTCTGTCCTAGTTGATCCTGATTCGACATTAGAAGTATATTGATTGTTCCCCAATAACCGAATACTTTTGTCTGTAAATACTGCATATTTGATTCCATCCATAAATCCATTTTCTTCCCTATGAGTTCCAGTATCGATAAGAATTCTATTTCTTACTGTTCATATGTTATGGTATGAATATACCATACCAATTCGTTATGTATGGATGATGAGATTTCATTGATACAGAGCCAATTCCAATAGACGTATTGAACGTTCCCGTTGGCGTGCATCCAGCAGGAATTGAACCTACGAATTTGCCAATTATGAGTTGGGCGCTTTAACCATTCAGCCATGGATGCGTAACGGGGATCGTCGTACATCGTGAATAACCAAATTCCAATTGAAATGAAATCCTTAGGAGGAATCAATGAAGCAGGAAGCAGTGAAACGACATCCATTAAAATCCTGTATCTTCGAATTGAGAGAGATATTGAGAGAGATCAAGAATTCTCACTATTTCTTAGATTCATGGACAAAATTCGATTCCGTGGGATCTTTCACTCACATTTTTTTCCACCAAGAACGTTTTATGAAACTCTTTGACCCCCGAATTTGGAGTATCCTACTTTCACGCGATTCACAGGGTTCAACAAACAATCGATATTTCACGATCAAAGGTGTAGTAGTACTGCTTGCAGTAGCGGTCCTTATATATCGTAATCGTATTAACAATCGAAATAGGGTCGAAAGAAAAAATCTCTATTTGATGGGGCTTCTTCCTATACCTATGAATTCCATTGGACCCAGAAATGATACATTGGAAGAATCTTTTGGGTCTTCCAATATCAATAGGTTGATTGTTTCGCTCCTGTATCTTCCAAAAGGGAAAAAGATCTCTGAGAGTTGTTTCATGGATCCCAAAGAGAGTACTTTGGTTCTCCCAATAACTAAAAAGTGTATCATGCCTGAATCTAACTGGGGTTCGCGGTGGTGGAGGAACCGGATCGGAAAAAAGAGGGATTCTAGTTGTAAGATATCTAATGAAACCGTAGCTGGAATTGAGATCTCATTCAAAGAGAAAGATATCAAATATCTGGAGTCTCCTTTTGTATCCTATACGGATGATCCGATCCGCAAGGACCGTGATTGGGAATTGTTTGATCGTCTTTCTCCGAGGAAGAAGCGAAACATAATTAACTTGAATTCGGGACAGCTATTCGAAATCTTAGTGAAACACTGGATTTGTTATCTCATGTCTGCTTTTCGTGAAAAAAGACCGATTGAAGTGGAGGGCTTCTTCAAACAACAAGGAGCTGGGTCAACTATTCAATCAAATGATATTGAGCATGTTTCCCATCTCCTTTCGAGAAACAAGTGGGGTATTTCTTTGCAAAATTGTGCTCAATTTCATATGTGGCAATTTCGCCAAGATCTCTTCGTTAGTTGGGGGAAGAATCCGCACGAATCGGATTTTTTGAGGAATGTATCGTCAAATATGCAATATGATGATTCCACAAGATCCATTTTCGTTCAAATAACGGATTCTAGCCAATTGAAAGGATCTTCTGATCAATCCAGAGATCATTTTGATTCCATTAGTAATGAGGATTCGGAATATCACACACACACATTGATCAATCAAAGAGAGATTCAACAACTAAAAGAAAGATCGATTCTTTGGGATCCTTCCTTTCTTCAAACGGAACGAACAGAGATAGAATCAGACCGATTCCCGAAATGCCTTTCTGAGGATTCCTCAATGTCCCGGCTATTCACGGAACGTGAGAAGCAGATGAATAATCATCTGCTTCCGGAAGAAATCGAAGAATTTCTTGGGAATCCTACAAGATCAATTCGTTCTTTTTTCTCTGACAGGTGGTCAGAACTTCATCTGGGTTCGAATCCTACGGAGGGGTCCACTAGAGATCAGAAATTGTTGAAGAAACAACAAGATTTTTCTTTTGTCCCTTCCAGGAGATCGGAAAATAAAGAAATGGTTGATATATTCAAGATAATTACGTATTTACAAAATACCGCATCAATTCATCCTATTTTATCAGATCCGGGATGTAATATGGTTCCGAAGGATGAACCGGACAGTTCCAATAAGATTTCATTCTTGAACCAAAATTCATTTTTTGATTTATTTCATCTATTCCATGACCGGAACAGGGGAGGATACACGTTGCACCACGATTTTAAATCAGAAGAGAGATTTCAAGAAATGGCAGATCTATTAACTCTATCAATAACCGAGCCGGATCTGGTGTATCATAAGGGATTTGCCTTTTCTATTGATTCCTACAGATTGGATCCAAAAAAATTCTTGAATGAGGTATTCAACTCCAGGGATGAATCGAAAAAGAAATCTTTATTGGTTCTACCTCCTATTTTTTATGAAGAGAATGAATCTTTTTATCGAAGGATCAGAAAAAAATGGGTCCGGATCTCCTGCGGGAATGCTTTGGAAGATCCAAAACCAAAAATAGTGGTATTTGCTAGCAACAATGGAATTCAAAGGGATCAAATAGGAAATGATACTCTGAATCATAGAACTATAATAAAATATACGATCAACCAACATTTCTCGAATTTGAAAAAGAGTCAGAAGAAATGGTTCGATCCTCTTATTTCTCGAACCGAGAGATCCATGAATCGGGATCCTGATGCATATAGATACAAATGGTCCAATGGGAGCAAGAATTTCCAGGAAGATTTGGAACATTTCGTTGCTGAGCAGAAGAGCCGTTTTCAAGTAGTGTTCGATCGATTACGTATTAATCAATATTCGATTGATTGGTCCGAGGTTATCGACAAACAAGATTTTTCTAAGTCACTTCGTTTCTTTTTGTCCAAGTCGCTTCTCTTTTTGTCTAAGTCACTTCCTTTTTTCTTTGTGAGTCTCGGGAATATCCCCATTCATAGGTCCGAGATCCGCATCTATGAATTGAAAGGTCCGAATGATCAACTCTGCAATCAGTTGTTAGAATCAATAGGTGTTCAAATCGTTCATTTGAATAAATTGAAATCCTTCTTATTAGATGATCATGATACTTCCCAAAAAT